CGATCCAAATTTAGACTTTTTTTCGTTAATCGATTCAATGAAAAATGGAAGTACGATATTTTCTGATAATTCGCTGTGTGCATCATATATTCTATTTTTTTAATAGCCAATTATATATCTGGGTAAGTTCTGTTCTGGTTACGGTGTTTGCTTTACATATATAAACTTTTTATTATATAATCGAAATTGATAAAAGTGGAAATTAAGAAAGATTTTAGTATTGAAAAGAATCAAGAAAAATTGGTTATTATTTTGACTTTCTTATGTCATTAGGGAAACATAATTTGAGATCTAAATCTAAGAATCATTCATGAATTCGCAGTCAAGTCACAAGTCAATAGTTAATGGTTCAAATTTTGAATGAATTATTTTGTGACGGAAAGCCAAAAATGTCCGTTTCAATCGAAAGGATAGAGGAAGTTTTTAGGTATTTCGTATTTGGCGATACTATACAATCAATCGAAGGGGTGGATCTAATAAAAAAGGAATGGTTTCTTTTGGTTAAGGCAAATGGTATTCAAGATGCAAGTAAAAAAAAAAAAAAGAAGTTCAGTAATCCACCCCAAACCAAAAAGGGGGTAATATGGTCATCTATTTTTTTTGTTTTTTGGCGACATGGCCGAGCGGTAAGGCGGAGGACTGCAAATCCTTTTTTCCCCGGTTCAAATCCGGGTGTCGCCTGATCAACAAAAGACCAAAAAGCCCTTCTTTTTTTTTATTGATAGAACTAACCGAAATATTCCCTAACAGGGGGGCGGCGGCTGCTACGCGCTTGATTCAAAGCATATGGAGGTTCTCCAAAGATCTGTAACTTTTTTTGTCTAGAATTCAAAAAAGTATTTTCGTATTATCAAAGGAGTCGAGAAGTCTTGATAACCCGCACACAACTAATGGAATAGTTACTGACCGAGCCTTTAATTAGAACTTCGATTGGATAACCAAAAGGGAGTCTAACTATTAGTCATTGTGGAGAAATTACTTGAGTCTACAAAGTCACGACTGTCTTTGATCAGATATTCGACCAATATTTGATTGTATAATTCAATATAAAAATAAAAAGTGGCAAAAAAACTTCTGTTCAGTAACCCCCGGCCAATATTCTAATCGACTGTCTATCCATTTTTTTACAGAAAAAGATCAAATGTGAGAAGAAAGAATATAGGTATATGTGTGATAGATAATGATCTACCTTGGTTATATAATTATAAAATCTAGTTGTTATTCCATTCCGTTTTTTTATGAATGAATTATGGAGGGTAACCAAAGAATAGGTCTTTTTATTCCTACATGCTATATTAATAAGACTCCCCCGGCCACGGGGGTCATTGCATATTTTGCTTGTGCTTAACCTTTCCCAATCCTACTCGAAATCATAATGATAAGAAAATTTGTATCAAAATGTAGTCTAAGTGCATTTATTGGATTGGGTCATTAAAAAAAGAGTTTGGGGTAAGAATCCCCTTTTGACTATACACCCCGGATTTCACTATTATTAGTGAACAAGAATGGAAGAATTCCTTCATATTCATAGAGATAGGGGACATAATTCACATGGATATAGTAAGTCTCGCTTGGGCTGCTTTAATGGTAGTCTTTACTTTTTCCCTTTCACTCGTAGTATGGGGAAGAAGTGGACTTTAGAAGTCCTATTAATGTAATTGCGGTAAGTAATCAAACTTTATGCATTGTTTTATAGATCATTTTACAAAGCGTTTTATTTGAACTTTAACTTTTAAAATGAGAATAATGTCAATCAAACAGATATTTCAATGATTCCCAGTATTTCGGAAGGGGATAAGGGTGGGGGTGGTAAGACATTTTTCTTTTCCAAAATTATCTATTTCGCCGCAGGGCTCTTATCAGACTTTCTTATCAGACTTATATAGGGACAATGAGTAACAACAGACCACTTTTTCTTATTTGTATTTGATTTGTTTGCCTCTTTAAAGTAAAGAAAAAGGTGTTCTGTTAGTAAGCGGATGCATACTTTCTAGGGTAAAGAACATATACACAGTGGTTGTTCAACAAGATACTACGCATAATCAAATCTTGTTCCGGGCGAGTCACATATTGTGTACTCACCTCTTGCTTTATTGTTGTATAAATTGGATTTATACTTTATCGACATCGACTCATTTCATATCGTGATTCAAGTGTTACAAATTGGTAGGGTTTACTGCTCCTTTTCTAAATTTGAAGAAGTTCCTACAATCCCTTCTGTTATCGACTCAATCAAGTACTTCTTTGGAATGCTAAAAAAAGATTCAAGATTACTGGCTTTTTTTTCTTAAATGGGCGCGCCCGCGCTGCCCAGAGACTTTTTACTTCTTTTCTAATAGGATAGTATGGTAGAAAGAAATATATCAATCTTTCTACCATATTATCAAAAATCTCACAGAAGACTGTTGATTCTAGCCTGCATAGAAGATTAAAGAAACAAAATTTGAATCCTTTGTTTATTTATTAAATCATTCTCATTGAGAAAGACCTAAGAAGTCAAGTTTCATTCAAATTAATTGTTTTGGCTGACCGTTTTTACATATATGATAAGTAAAAAAGCTGTAGGAACTAGAATGAAGAGTGCAGTAGCAATAAAAGCGAGAATATTTACTTCCATAATCTGATTGGTTTTTACTTCGCAATAACTCGGGATTTAATCCCATAGAGATAATAAAAATTTAGACTGTAAATTCAACGGGATGAATTACATCTTGATGATATTGAATCGCATCAATATTATGAATAACAATATCTGGGCTATCAAATCACTTCGTCGTCGCGAATTGAATAGTATAACATAGGAAGATCCTTTATCCATACTCAATAAAAAATAGAATGCGTAATCGAATCAAGAAATCTTTTTATTTATTATTCTTTTCCATTCTTTCTCCAACCTGCCGTCTTCTTTGGACAATCAGCGAATGAAATATCATCTGACCGTTTTCCACTTACATTGCATTGACCCCATAAAAAATAACAACAATAGAAGTCAAATGAAAGGGGGGAGGGGGTTAAACTCGAAACTCCTTTTTTTATGATATAATTTTCTTACAAGAAAAAGAAAAATGTGAAAAAGCCAAATTCCGGTTCCATTTTGTAGTGTACAAGACAAGAATTCTAGTTGTGTATGTGCTCCCGAAAAACGTCTGAGACTCTATCTATCCCATTAAATAGAAGCAATAAATGAAAAGACCAGACGCAGTACGCTATCCCTTTGAATCCGTAATATGATGTTACCACTAATTGGACTAAGAAAATTATATCTTTCTTCCCACCAATCGGTACTAGTTGAAGTACCGAAAATTGATCTATTTGTTTGGGTTTGATGAGAAATAACGAAAAAAGAAAAAAATCCATAAGGTTGAATGACTGAAATTCTATTCATTTCGTTGTACCTCTTTTGCCATAAAATGCAAATGAATAAATGAGTTGATGTGTTTATTTGATCCGTCGGGACTGACGGGGCTCGAACCCGCAGCTTCCGCCTTGACAGGGCGGTGCTCTGACCAATTGAACTACAATCCCAGGAAATTAGGTATACCGCATCAATACTTTTAGGATTGAATTCAAACCTATTTTTTTTCGTGTTGTAACAGAAACACGGGTTATATAGTGATATCGGCATGGCTCTGCACGTTCTTTTGAATGATAGCGACACAAATTACATGACTAGTGATCCTTTCCCTAATTGAAAATCGATTGATAATCAATCTTTCGATAAAAAAGATTTCTTTTTTCGTTTCCTTAGACTTTCTTTATATTTACAGATAATGATATGAATCTCGATCATTATATTATCTAGTTATCTAGATCCGAATTTTTTGTTCCAAATAATTCGAGCAGGTAGATATATAGAAAAATGGAATTCTTTTATTCCCACATATCATAGTTCGGGAAGACAAAAATTTGCATCTCACGGTCTTTGAGCGAATTCTTGGGCCGAGCTGGATTTGAACCAGCGTAGACATATTGCCAACGAATTTACAGTCCGTCCCCATTAACCGCTCGGGCATCGACCCAGGAAAAACCAATTCCATTTTCAATGTTAGGCTTATTGATGATGCACGCTCAACTTCCTTTTATAGTACCCTACCCCCAGGGGAAGTCGAATCCCCGCTGCCTCCTTGAAAGAGAGATGTCCTGAACCGCTAGACGATGGGGGCATACGTGTCAGACCGCCATCATACTATAAGCATAGTATCAACAGTTTTTCAAAATTGTCAATAGAGTCAATCGAATGTAAGAATATGATTCGCTCCAAGGGATCCTTCTGGCCTGCACTATTCCGTAGAGTTTTTTGGTTCGTCATTCCTATTTATGAATCCTTAATTCTAACCGACATTCCATTTGATTCGACATAGAAAGCCATTCTCATTATATTATACATATTATATATTTCTTTTGATTAGTTATTAGAATATATTCGAATTTCAAAACGTCAAAATGAATACAAAATCGAAATTCAATATGAAATCAAAAGAAATAGTTTTGATTAAATATCTAGTTTCTTATAACTAGAACTAATAGAACTAAATAGGAGGGGGAAGGTTTGTGGAATGGTTTATACACCACACCCCAAAATCAAAATACAACTTTCAACTCCCCTTCTTCAACTTTATTGATTCATTCGTTTTAATTTTGAAAAGAAAAGTGCCTTCGTAATAAACCAGAAAAGAAAAATCCGCGATCCATAAAATTTCGGAAATTTTGTTTTTTTATTAATTAAGGGGATAAATCGCACTTCTCCAGCACATAAGTTAATGAAATATCTGGGATCTATGTCGAACCGGTAGGTATATATATCAAGTTCTTTTTATTCTGATAGGTATCATCGATTTAAGAAAAGAAAAACGAGGGTCGGCTTGGTTCATTGAAGTGATAGTTTAAAAAGATCAAAAAATCATTAGTCGCTATGAATTTACTTGATTCTATAGTATAGTCTATAATAACTTATTATATTATGTAATATAGGGAGATAGCTTATCCGCATAGTGACTCAT